ATAATTTTCTGAAAGGTAACTATCTCGGTTTCATATTTCATATATAAATCTCTATAGAATCTTTGAAAAAGACTTCCTTTCATACGAAAGAAAAGACTTACTATCTTTGGGATCTGATTCTACACCGCTGCTCAATAACTTAGGGGATCGACTCTATTACATAAGTTGATTCCTAAACTTTTATCTCATATCGTGACATAAGTAAGCAGTTCTTATTGTATCGGCCCAAAACCTCACTAATTGATCTTTACGATGCTTATTCTATCAATTTAGATCCTTTCTTTATCCATCGATTAAAGGATCTAGGCATACTTATTTCTTCATATTTCGACTTCTATGAAGTTTCTTTCTTTTTACTTTTTATTTGCTACAGCTGATAAAAATCGTTGTTTTGGACACGATAAATATGATATGTAGAAAGCCTATTTTCTAGTATTTATTAGTTATTAGCGGATTTGTTCTTTCTTTCCTTTTTTTTCTTTCTATAGTGGAGATAGTCGCACGTAATGACAGATCACGGCCATATTATTTAAAGCTTGTGGTAAGAAAGGGTTTCGTTCTAATGCCCTAAAATAATATTCCAAAGCTTTCGTATGTTCTCCATTCCTTGTGTGGATAAGGCCTATGTTATAGAGTATATAACTTCTATCATAGGGGTCAATTTCTAGTCGCATAGCTTCATAATAATTCTGTAAAGCTTCCGCATAATTTCCTTCGGATTGAGCCGACATCCGTTACGGTCGTCATTCGATTCAAAGAATCTCCGTTCCAGAACCGTACGTGAGATTTTCATCTCATACGGCTCCTCCTTTTTTATTTTTTATGTGCATAATGAGAATAATCCATGAAATCAAAAAGATTGAAATTATTTCATTATGAACCGAACGGGGCTAGTGTTTTTACAAGAAATCTCTAGCCAACCTTCCTGTAAAAGATCTTTTCTTAATATCAAGTATCTTGGTACTAGATAAAAATGATAACTCTAACAATTTCTTTGTTCTTAACACCCCTTAATTTCCAGGAATTAGTCACTTCAACAGTCTTCGATGGTTATATGGGTATCCAAAATACGAACGAGATGGATGTTTGTTGTACCAACCATTCTTGTTAGTCCCGATTCCGATAAAGAAAAGGTAAAATTTTATAACAAAGTTTTCATATTGTTGATTCCTGGGCGTAGTGCTTCTTCCCCTATGCTGCCTATTGGTACTAGTGGAGTAAGATTGACCTAACCCATAGGTGTAACCTTTCGCTCAATACTAGAATCTACAATTGAAGCATCTGAGGCTGCATTAATCGGGGATACACGACAGAAGGAATTGTTTTATTTACAAACTTCACCTTCACGATAAGCGTAGATTTATTTCAATAATCTTTTTTTCTTTCTCTCCCGAATAATGTATCTTTCTCCGAAGACTGAAAACGGTAAATAAAAAAGAACATCAAATCGCACCATCTCTGTAATAGGTGAATGCCTCTTTTTCTCCTGAAGTTGTCGGAATTATTCGTAATAAGATATTGGCTACAATTGAAAAGGTCTTATCAATAAAATTTCCGTTTATCCGAGATCTGGGCATAGGTAGCAATCCATTCTATAATTTCTTTTACTTACCTCTTGTGAGAAAATGATCCCACAAGCAAAGGAATTATACAGTACGAAATAACATAAAAAAAAAGAATCATTAAAAAAAAAAAGGATATGACCTTCTATTCAAATTATTATTATTATTTTTGAAAGGAATCAATAAAAAAAATTAGATTTAATTTAATCCAAATGTAGTAGTATAAGAATGAAAGGAACTATTCCGATTTTATCAAGGTTAAAGAATCAAAGAATTTATCTTACAGATTAGGATAATTAGAGAAATCTTAATTGATATGCTACAAAGAGTAAAAAGACTCGAATGATCATTCTATGATGAACCGTCTGTTTTGTGTTGTGTGCATTACATAGTGGGTATACACTATAACAATCAAATATAAAAATTCCTGTGATGATTCATTAATTTGGAATAGATCCATGGGGGTAAGGAGTTATTATTGAAAAATCTAAAACTGGAAAAGAATTTTAGAAGTTTATGGAATCATAGTCTAAAAAACGAAATATAACCATGATTTATAAATAGAATCATGATCTAAAAGAAAAGTATCCATTAAACATAGTTTAAAAAAAAAATGGATCGATTGATTCATTCTAATTCATTGATTTAACCTGGTATAAAATTGATTTTATTTAGTAGAAATAAAGAATAACTATTGGAAAAAAATGGGAGCGCCATCTTCACAAAAATGAATAGATATATATCTTTTTTTTAACAGTTTTTAACAGTTTTTCACAAAAAAAATGGATCTTTATCCCCGGAAGGATTTTTCTTTGATGAAAAGTTTGATCAATTTTTTTATATTTAGAATTGATTGTACGTACCTATCCAACTAATATGAATGACTCACTATTCACTCGGTTTCTGGGCCATAATCATTATGTAGGAGAGATGGCCGA